CTCATTCAGTCAAGATATTACGCGAATGAACCTATTGCTGACTCTAATGAGTTAAATTGAAAGTAAAGTAAAAAGTTTTATAAGCTTACTCTTCGCTCGAAAATCGACAATAGATTCGATAGAATTCAAAAATAGACGAAATGTTCAAAAATGAAGTTACACGGCCCAGCTCTTATTACTTATTCTTTTATTAGTTTAGCTAAGAGTCACTAAATGAATCGGTTGATTGAAATCGCAAGATGGATAGATATTACAGATGATGAATCGATTTCATTTTATATACCTGCCACTTTATCTTTGTTAGTACCGTCTATAATGATAGATGAATAACAAACTTTCAATTGAGCTTCTTCTTTCAGTTGGTATTTTTGCGTATCCTCTTATTTTGTTTTGTTTTGAAAAAATGGAAACTTAGGTAAGTGCTTTATAAACATATGTAGAAAAAATCTATTTCATTTAGATCCTTTATGCTTACGATAACTAGTTATTTTGGTTTTCTACTAGCGGCTTTAACTATAACCTCCGCTCTATTTATTGGTTTAAACAAGATACGACTTATTTAAAATTTAGATTTGAAATGAATAATAAACCTTTCCGTGAGATTCCATGTATTCTATAGTTACTTACAGCCTCAATTGTCAATTCTTGGTCATTGAGATTCATGCCAATTCGGATTAGTATTTAGGTATATATATATTACCTCTTTTTTTTCTTTCAAACAAATTGAAATGATTGAAGTTTTTCTATTTGGAATCGTCTTAGGTCTAATTCCTATTACTTTGGCTGGATTATTCGTAACTGCATACTTACAATACAGACGTGGTGATCAGTTGGACCTTTGATTAATATCTCTTTTTTTTATCGACCTCCTCCTTTTTTATTTAATCCACAGGAGGTCAAATTCCTATTGCTGTGCAAAAGTTACTGAATCCATTTCAGTCTAATTTGATCTAAGAATAAAAAAATCACGCTCTGTAGGATTTGAACCTACGACATTGGGTTTTGGAGACCCACGTTCTACCGAACTGAACTAAGAGCGCTTTCTTATATGAATAGATAAGACTGTAAAGAAAAGGATTACCCCATTTATTTTGGATGCATAGTATTATTGAAATACTATGCCCAATTTAAATCGATCTCAGACGATCCCTCGTTACTGCTCAAAGGAGCAGTAATAGGTAGGGATGACAGGATTTGAACCCGTGACATTTTGTACCCAAAACAAACGCGCTACCAAGCTGCGCCACATCCCTTCCATTGCTCTACAGTGTCATTGTAGAGAATTCCTGTCTTGTTTTCCACATCGTTATTTCCTCCGTTGATATACACAATTTTCTGCCCATTTCATCTTTTTTTTTTGGTCTCATTTAACATATAATATTTAACATATATTAACATAACATATATTAACATATAATAATAATCATAATAATCATAGTAAAAGACTTGTATACATATACAAAAATAAATGAGTATTTTTCGCAAATGCTCGGTAAGGGGGAGATGCTTTTTTTCTGTTTTAAGAAAAGATAAAATCCTATTTACTTTTACTGGATCATTGTACAAAATTTAATATATTAGAGGAATCTTATGGATTACGTGTACAACTATAAGTGGTCCTTAACTACCGATTTATGTATTACAATAAAAAAGGAGGGTTTTCGATGCGAGATTTAAAAACATATCTCTCTGTGGCACCAGTACTAAGTACGCTATGGTTCGGGGCTTTAGCAGGTCTATTGATAGAGATTAATCGTTTTTTTCCGGATGCGTTGACATTCCCCTTTTTTTCATTTTAGTTATTGAGATGGTAAGGAATGAAGAAGGTTAAAGATAGAATCAAATATCTGTGACTAACCCCCCTCCCCTCTTTTCTCTTTTTTCCCTTTTTTCCATTTTTAAAATAAGGGAGGAAAGGGAAAAAATAAGAGTGGATTCAACATAGGGAGGTTCGGATTCAATAAAAATGAATATTAATAAAAAATAATAGAGTAATGGGGGAGTAGTAATGGGGGAGTAGAATATAAAATGTGGGTCTAAGGAAAGAGTATTATACAAGATATTTAAAAGTATTATACAAGATATTTAAACGAGAAATGAAATACTGTACTTCGATTTGAAATAGAGTTTCTAAATCTTTGTATTACTTATTATTTTTTATTTTAATTTTATTTACTATGACTTTAATTTACTATGTACTTTGATCTTTCTTTTAGAATTCGATTTCAAGTTAGTAATTTCTATTTGTTTTCCTTCCTTTCTTCTTCTTCGTTTTGTAGAAGAGTTGAATAAATCAAAAATCCAAAGGAGGTTCATGGCCAAGGGTAAAGATGTCCGAGTAACGGTGATTTTGGAATGTACCAGTTGTGTCCGAAACGAGGTTAATGGGGTATCAAGAGGCATTTCCAGATACATTACTCAAAAGAACCGTCACAATACACCTAATCGATTAGAATTGAGAAAATTCTGTCCGCATTGTTACAAATATACAATTCATGGGGAGATAAAGAAATAGGGCGAACTGAATATTACCCTTTCAAGGAAAGGTAAAAAATAACATTATATATAACATATTTAAATACAATATAACATATTTAAATACAAAATAAACAAATCCTATATCCGTGACTTTCAAAATGAGAATTAAGAAATAGGATTTTCGAGATAAAGATAAGGAATAAACTAAAACAAACTATGTATAAATCCAAACGACCCTTTCTTAAATCCAAGCGATCTTTTCGTAGACGTTTGCCCCCGATTCAATCAGGGGATCGGATTGATTATAGAAATATGAGTTTAATTAGTCGATTTATTAGTGAACAAGGGAAAATATTAGCTAGACGAGTGAATAGATTGACCTTGAAACAACAACGATTAATTACTATTGCTATAAAACAAGCTCGTATTTTATCTTTGTTACCCTTTCTCAATAATGAGAAACAATTTGAAAGAAACGAGTCGATCGCTAGAACTACTGGTCTTAGAACCAGAACCAGAACCAGAACCAGAACCAGAAATAACTAGGCTTACTTTGGAATCATAATTTTAATGGAATCATAATTAGAATCCGAACTCAAAGGCAGATTGGTATTTTTCCGAGAATCCAGATTAGATTATCGGGTCGTAAGAAAAAAAAAAAATTGGAGAAAGCTTTTTCTACTGAGCGCGTTCATTCGTTTTGACTATTTTTGCATATTTTTTTTATCCCAGTAATTTCTACTCTACCTCCCCGGAGTTCATTCTCCGGGAAACTCCGTTTAAATTATTCCGACGGACTTTTTAGAACCCCCTTCTTTTATTATCTCATTGGAAATCGTATAAAGACAATCCCTATTTAATATAGCTATTTGTGCAAGTATTTTACGATTAAGAAGCAACCGTCCCTTGTACAGATCGTGTATTAATCTACTATAACTATGGGATACCCCTCTTTCGCGAATTACTGCGTTTACCCGAGTGATCCACAAACGACGAAAATTTATCTTTTGACTGCCCCGATCCCGATGAGCCGAAAACAAAGCTCTTATTTGCTGTTGATTAATAGTTCGAGTAAGTTTTGAATGGGCCCCTCGAAAGCTCGATGCAAATAAACGAGTTTTTGTTCTACGTCTACGAGCTATATATCCCCGTCTAATTCTAGTCATTGAATAGATGAAACTTCCATCGAATAACGAATTTAGTTCTTTTCTTTCAGTTATTCTTTTCCCCTTTCCTAATCTATTAAGAACAAAACGGATTTTTCCAATGTATAAAATAACAATTCCAAGGGCTTTGGCTACTATAACCTTCCTGACCGCGATTTTTTCTTTTTTTTAGGCATTTCAATGCGGAATAAATAAATTCTATTGTGTTATAGGTGTCAAAAATAGAAAAAAAATGGATAAAGAAATAGCGGGTTCCTTCGTTTCTATGGTGCCTTCCTAAACGGTGAGGTCTTCTCTATACACCGGAGCCTTTACTTCATTTAATCAACGTTATTGGTAACTTGTATAGTTCACCCTTTTTGGCTCTACCCATGAATTATCCAGCAACAGGCCTTTCACAATGAGATCTACCTATACAGTAACGGTATTTAATTATGAAACTTAGCTGGGTAGCTGACCCTTTTAGTCCGTTCTTGCCAGAGTAGGAGCTTAATCTTTATGCTTTTTTTTTTTTTTTTTTATTTATTTAAAAGTAAATTAAATAAGTCAAAATGAAATAAATTTAATTAAAATTAAATTATAAATTAAATATAAATATTAAATAAATTAAAAAAAAAATTAAATTAAATAAGAAAGTAAATAAAAAAAGATTTCCTCCGCTTAATGGCTAACCATTTGCTACCAATGGAGAATTGCTTCTCATCTTAAATTGAGATTTGCACCAACGGAAACCATAAAATTTATCCACAATGTAGGAATGTGATAGCTTTGATTATTATTTTTTTTTATATAGTGAATGGAGTCCCTTCTTACATTCTATACTATTCACCGGTACTGATCATTGATACTGGAAAGTTTTTTTCTTGCTTTTGTACCAGCTCATGGTATGATCTAAACGAGTCGCACATACACCCGAGTACATGTTCCTCGACGTTGAGGGCATCCCCGAAGAGCGGGGGATTTCGTGACATTTCTGATTGGCTGTCTTGTATTTCTAATAAGTTGTTTAATAGTTGGCATGCTGAATTTATACATAATGGGCTGGTTTAGATTGATCCTAACCGGAGAATTCTGAATTACTTCCAGTTATTCGAATAGTAAAATCATAGATAAAATCTCAAATTACGTATTTGTGTGAAATCCGTCTTATTTTCATTCAACTCCTACAAGATCAACAATTCCATAAGCTTGTGCTTCTGTTGCTGACATAAAAACATCTCTTTCCATGTCTTCGGATACAACCCAGAAGGGTTTACCCGTTCTTTGTGCATAAACCCTTGCGAGGGTTTCACGCAGTTCCAGCAATTCTCCCGCTTCCAGGATAACTTCTACCGCTTGTGTATCATAAAACGTACTAGCAGGTTGATGCATCATTACCCTGATGATATAACATAATAAAAAGTTCTTCTATCTCGCATGATGAAGCGACGAGAAAAGAAAGATAAAGACTAATATAATAGGAAAAAAGATAGAATTGAACAACCGTACGGGCATCTTTGATGCATTGCATATGCATACGGCTTTACAATAAAATTGACCCTTACCCTCCAAGAAAGAGAAAGAAAGAGAAAAGTAAAATATACCAGACCCTGGTGGGTTAAATGATCAAATGGCCACCCTTCCTTTTTCTTTTGGAATAGTTAAAAACTACTATGATGGCTCCGTTGCCTTATATTATATATTATATAATTATATATTATATTAATATATTCATTTTTTTGTTTGTGATTCAGCAATCCCAAAGTTTCTTTTTGAGACAATCAAAGAAAAAATCTTGTTTTTTTCGCACTCCTTGCATAGCTCCATAACATAATCGAAATATTTTTAAGAGCCTTCCGGTGTGAACAAAAAAGGTTTGTGACGCTGAGCTGGGCTCCCGATAAATAAGAGAAAATCGGAAATACCCCTTCTCCCATACTACTCTCTCGATACATAATCTAATGTTTTGAAAAAACAATGAAAAATTTTATCATTATCATATCGAATTCGAAGTGCCATGCTATTTTTACTTAATATATATTCATATTTCATAGGGCGAAGGCATAGTCTTATTTTTCTCTTAAATCATTGGCGCCAAGCGTGAGGGAATGCTAGACGTTTGGTAATTGCTCCTCCGGCCAAGAGAAAAGATCCCATTGAAGCGGCTAACCCCATGCCTACTGTATGGACATCTGGTTGTACAAATTGCATAGTATCATAAATCCCTATTCCAGGTAGTACCCAACCGCCGGGAGAGTTTATAAACAAATACTGATCCCTGGTCTCATCTTCAATACTGAGATATACCATAAGACCCATAAGTTGATTTGAGATTTCGCTATCAACTTCTTGTCCTAAAAAAAGGAATCTTTCTCGATAAAGTCGGTTGATTCGGGTACAATTGTAGCCCTTAGGAACCGTACACGCGTCTTTTGATGCATACGGTTCAAAAAAATTGTGAAAACAAAAAAAAATCAATGTATGGATTCCAGTCCTCTTTCTTTTAGGTTCTTTCTGACTTCTAACGAAAGGGTTTGTCTTCTTCAATAAAGACGGATTTTTACTTTCTTTTTACCAAAAATTTTACATAAATTTTTACATAATAAAATTTTACATAAATAAAAAAATCAAATAAAATCACTAAACTTATTGAATTAACTTCTCATTGATGTATTGTTTCATCGAGATTCAATCCTAATCGCGATGGTATTCTCTTGTTCCTGAGTGGGTCTCTTTCATCTTTTTAGGTTTATGCTCTACTCCGGGTAAAGATTCGCCCAATTTGGATTTGCACATATAGGACAAGCACTCCCGCATTACCATTTCTTTTTGTTATGACTTTCTACTTTTCACTTCACTTCTATTGAGTTTGTTCATTAACAGTTTAAGATCAACTCGGTTGAATCATTTCTGATAGAACTCATAATCTTGGGTTTTTCTAAACAGAGCCTGTATACTTCATTTTTTTTAGTCCGACCAAGACAACCATAAATTATTCTAATTGATAATAGTAATATGAATCCTCCAAAAATAGATCTAATTGTACTTCGCGCTCCAAACTTTTGATGATTCAATGAATCTTTATTGGGCGAAACAGAGGATATCTCGATTGTGGAAGAGAACGGGGAAATCCCATATGACCCAATATATCTGACAAGTCGCACTATAGGTCAACCCAAGATGCATCTGCCTCTCCAGGATTTCGGAAAGGTACTTTTGGAACACCAATAGGCATTAATTGAAAGAAAAAAGAACTAAGTACTATATTTTACTTTGATGTGGAAACGTAACAATATGATTTTTTTGTCTTTAGAATATTGGCTTTTATCTTTAGATTCGAAAAGGTCATAAAGAAAAACAGAACGAATAAAGTCAAATTATTACGAGCAGGGCAATGACTAAATATGTACGCATTCGCTCATAGAAAATGGTATTAGTCCCCGTTGCGTATTGATACTTATCGAGTATAGAATAAATCTGCTTCTCGTTGGTCCTACGAATAGAATTGTTCTATTATTTTATTACCAACAGAATCGAACAAATATTAACTCCTGCTCTGAAATAATTCACCGAACAGGGGAGGTCCATAGGATAGTCATAGTAGAGTCTTTTCCAATGCAATAAAGTTACGTAGTGTTTATTTATCTTTGATAAAGGGGTATTTCCATGGGTTTGCCTTGGTATCGTGTTCATACCGTTGTATTGAATGATCCCGGCCGGTTACTTTCTGTTCATATAATGCATACAGCTCTGGTTGCTGGTTGGGCTGGTTCGATGGCTCTGTATGAATTAGCAGTTTTTGATCCTTCTGACCCTGTTCTTGATCCAATGTGGAGGCAGGGTATGTTCGTTATACCCTTCATGACTCGTTTAGGAATAACCAATTCATGGAGCGGTTGGAGTATCACAGGAGGGGCTGTAACGAATCCGGGTATTTGGAGTTACGAAGGTGTAGCTGGGGCACATATTGTATTTTCTGGGTTATGCTTTTTGGCAGCTATCTGGCATTGGGTATATTGGGATCTAGAAATTTTTTCTGATGAACGTACAGGGAAACCTTCTTTGGATTTGCCTAAGATCTTTGGAATTCATTTATTTCTTTCAGGGGTGGCTTGCTTTGGTTTTGGTGCATTTCATGTAACCGGCTTGTATGGTCCTGGAATATGGGTGTCCGATCCGTATGGACTAACAGGAAAAGTACAACCCGTAGATCCAGCATGGGGCGTGGAAGGTTTTGATCCTTTTGTTCCGGGAGGAATAGCCTCTCATCATATTGCAGCAGGGACGTTGGGCATATTAGCGGGTCTATTCCATCTTAGTGTCCGCCCCCCACAACGTCTCTACAAGGGATTGCGTATGGGAAATATTGAAACCGTCCTTTCGAGTAGTATCGCTGCTGTCTTTTTTGCAGCTTTTGTTGTTGCCGGAACTATGTGGTATGGTTCAGCAACTACTCCGATCGAATTATTTGGGCCCACTCGTTATCAATGGGATCAGGGCTACTTCCAGCAAGAGATATATCGAAGAGTTAGTGCTGGGCTAGCAGAAAATCAAAGTTTATCAGAAGCCTGGTCTAAAATTCCTGAAAAATTAGCTTTTTATGATTACATCGGAAATAATCCGGCGAAAGGGGGATTATTCAGGGCGGGTTCGATGGATAGCGGGGATGGAATAGCAGTTGGATGGTTAGGACACCCCGTCTTTAGAGATAAAGAAGGACGTGAACTTTTTGTACGTCGTATGCCTACCTTTTTTGAAACATTTCCAGTCGTTTTGGTAGACGGCGACGGAATTGTTAGAGCAGATGTTCCTTTTCGAAGGGCAGAATCGAAGTATAGTGTTGAACAAGTAGGTGTAACTGTTGAGTTCTACGGCGGCGAACTCAACGGAGTGAGTTATAGTGATCCCGCTACTGTGAAAAAATATGCTAGACGCGCTCAATTGGGTGAAATTTTTGAATTAGATCGTGCTACTTTGAAATCCGATGGTGTTTTTCGTAGCAGTCCAAGGGGTTGGTTTACTTTTGGACATGCTTCATTTGCTTTGCTCTTCTTCTTCGGACACATTTGGCATGGTGCTAGAACCTTGTTCAGAGATGTTTTTGCCGGGATTGACCCGGATTTGGATTCTCAAGTAGAATTTGGAACATTCCAAAAAGTTGGGGATCCAACTACAAGAAGACAGGCCGTCTGATACAACACTGGTTTGTTATCTTTTGTCTCTATTCTCTTTTTCGAATTTGTCATAGGGGACCAGCTCGCAGATAAAGAAAAAACAAAAGTGATGATTCAGACCAAGATTTCTCGGGTCCCCCCATAAAAACCATAAAAAGAAAATCAAAATAAGCAAACAGGTATGGAAGCTATAATTGTAAACCGCGATCGAATCTATGGAAGCACTGGTTTATACATTCCTCTTAGTCTCGACTCTAGGAATAATTTTTTTCGCTATCTTTTTTCGAGAACCGCCTAAAATTGCAACTAAAAAGTTGAAATGATTTTTCATTATCTCAATTGAAGTAATGAGCCTCGCAATATTGATTAATATTGCGAGGCTCATTACTTCAACTAGTCCCCATGTTCCTCAAACGGATCTCTTAGTTGTTGAGAAGGTTGCCCAAAAGCGGTATATAAGGCGTACCCAGTAAAACTTACAAGTAAACCAGATAGAAAGATGGCTACAAGGGTTGCTGTTTCCATTCTTATATAATTTCAAGACCCAAATGGATCTATGATAAGATCGTTTATTTACTATGGAATGGTATACAAAGTCAACAGATCTCAATGAATACAATAGGATTTATGGCTACACAAACCGTTGAGAACAGTTCTAAATCTGCTCCAAGACGAACTAATGCAGGGAGTTTATTAAAACCATTGAATTCGGAATATGGTAAAGTAGCCCCTGGGTGGGGAACAACTCCTTTGATGGGTGTCGCAATGGCTCTATTTGCAGTATTTCTATCTATTATTTTGGAGATTTATAATTCTTCCGTTTTATTGGATGGAATTTCAATGAATTAGATCTATAAGAATCGCAAAGTTTTACAAAATAAATCATTTAGAGCCCGGGTTTCGAGCCCATTCTATTTTATTTTGGGAGTTCAATCGCGGAATTTCTTTGTTTCTGTATTTCCGGAATATGAGTGTGTGACTTGTTATAATCGATCCTATTGATAGTACAGAAAAAGGTTCTGTCATCTTGATAGAGATGGTTCTACTTCGTCGGATATTTATTCTAGTATCTGGAACACGAAATAGATTAAGAAATTTTTGAACTATGATTCATACTTAATCTTCAGACCTCGTATCCGGACTCCAAAAAATTTTCAAAGAATTCGAATTTTAAAATCGAAAGATTTTTCTTTTGGTCAAAAT